TTTTTTTTCTTTTCTTCCAATCCAAAGAATTTACTTTATGCATAGGTTATCGATTCAGCATTGGATAAGAATGGTGGAGATCCCCGTTTTTCGAAAAAAAAAGGAGGGTTCAAATCATTTTTTTTCGACATGAGTGTTCTCTATCGAAAACAATTTCCAACTATTCATTTTTAATTTTTAACCCATTTATCTATTAACATAGTAGTAGAAAGAGTACTTTGCTGCATCCGGACTTCAAACAGTTTAGCTTTAACCATATTAAATTAATGGCCCCCCGTTATTGGTTGATAGAGAATCAAAGTCTATTTACCAATGAACCGCGAAATGCTATGGTTCTTAACGATTTTCTTATTAATTTATTCATTTATTAATTTATTCAGAAGTAATTCGCAGGACCATGCACCTTTTCTTTCCTAGTTAAACCGAAAAAAAAAAGAGGTCATCCGGTTCAATCCAGCGTATTCTTGAAATAAACAACTCGCACACACTCCCTTTCCAAAAAAAATCAATACACCAAGAACTACACTTAGATTTATTAGATTTGTTGCTAAAATATCGGTATTAAACCCGAAGCTCCCGGCGGATGGCCAGTGACCAAAAGAAACGAAAGAGTCGGTTATAGTTTTCATATGGATCTCCTCTTATTTTATAGATATAGACAGATTAATTAAGATATAGACAGATTAATTAAATTATCTTTTTTATTCTATATATTTCTATTTTATATATATTTATATTGATATTTTCTATATTATTGTTCTTTTATGCATTTATCTGTATTCTATTCATTTACTTACCTTTTTTCGGTAATTAGAAATTTATAATTTCTAATAAGAACAATATTTATTATAATTTGGTACTAGGTCTCGTGTTAATTGCGAATTTTTATTTGTCCTGCAACACTTCCTAAAAAAGGTTTTGATTGGACTAAGAAGGGGGAAGGAAGAAAGCGAGTTCGTTCGTATACTACTTCCTCATTCTAAAATCAGTCCTTCCCATACCATAATTGTCCCACTAAAAATAAATAAAGAAAAATAAATAAAGAGTTAAATCTTGATATAATTTGAAAAAGCAAGCATCAAGCACAAGTCAATAAAATAAAAAAATACATATTTTTAGGATTAAACAAAAGGATTCGCAAATAAAAGTGCTAATGCAACAACCAATCCATAAATTGTTAAAGCTTCCATAAAAGCCAGACTAAGTAATAAAGTACCTCGTATTTTTCCCTCCGCCTCGGGCTGTCTCGCAATACCTTCTACAGCCTGGCCTGCAGCAGTACCTTGACCAACCCCAGGTCCAATAGAAGCAAGCCCAACGGCCAACCCAGCAGCAATAACGGAAGCGGCAGAAATCAATGGATTCATAATAAATTCCTCGCAACAAAATAAAGAAATGGTTAATGATACAATCAACCAATAAACTATGACTTAATTATTTCAGCGATAAGATTTTCATACAGTCGAAACAACTCAAAATTTCAAATTGAAGTAATAAATAATATTATTAAATCATTAGAATTTCTTCGATATCTGATATTTATTTTTTATTTTTAGTTTCTGCCCATTGCGTTTTTGTGAATTCATACAACCTTTTGTTTTTTCATTTCTTTCTTTATTCCGAGCCATTCTTTGAATTCAAACTCTTCGCTCCTTTTCGGGATTTAATTTCTTTATTCAATATTCAATTCACAATTACAGTTTTACAACCGAAAAGAAGGACTTTTCGATCTAAACTCCCAGTAATATGGCCGATTAGATATATCTTTTAACTAATACTAATATATAACTAGTTAATGCCTAATATTCCATATACATGTCTTTCGTCCATAACGTAAACCAACTATTCGTTTCGTATCTTAGATTCAATCGGATTATAAAATCATTTTTCAAAACATCTACACAGGAAAGTTGGCTTATAGCCATTATATATTTCCCTACACCTAGTTTGATCCCGCTCTGCTAAACAACCCATTTTTTTTTGTAATCTGTAAACTTTTCTCTTCCTTTTATTTATCATTATCTCAGATGGATAGAATCAATCTAAATGGACACTAAACGGACGAATTCCTTAGGCTGAATCATTGTAAATCATTGTATAAAAATATAAGTGATCTAAGTTGATGTAATTGATTATTTATTAATATTCAATATTTTGTTTTGGTCAATCGGTGAATTGAATAAAAAACCCGACTGAAGTGGGAATGGCTCTAGAAAAGTCTAATCGCATATTGTAAACAAATCAAATCATATTGTAAACAAATCAAATAAAGAATTCTTATTCGGATTATGACTCCTAAAATTGGAATTGAATGAATAAAACAATCAAGACACTATCACTCTAAAGAGAATATTCATTGAATTGGAAGGGGGTCTAAATTGGTAAAATGAAGTTTAGGAAAAAGATCTTTTAGATCTCTTTCCTTTTTTTTTTTTACAATTATCGAATATCGTAATCTTTTTTACTAGTCCTCGAGATCGTATAGACCCCTTTGTCTAAGTATGTTTCTATTTATGTTCACCAAGGCGATTCTCTAAAAACTATTTCGAAAATTAGTCAATGATGCCCCTCCATGGATTCACCTATATAAGCCGCAGCTAAAGTTGCAAAAATAAGAGCTTGAATACCGCTTGTAAATAATCCAAGAAACATTACAGGTATAGGAACCACTAAAGGCACTAAAGAAACAAGAACAACAACTACTAATTCATCCGCTAATATATTTCCGAAAAGTCGAAAGCTAAGTGATAAGGGTTTTGTGAAATCTTCTAAAACGTTAATGGGTAAAAGGATCGGAGTTGGTTGAATGTATTTACCAAAATAACCTAATCCTTTTTTGCTAAGGCCGGCATAAAAATAGGCTACTGACGTAAGTAAAGCTAAAGCCACAGTAGTATTTATATCATTCGTAGGTGCAGCTAACTCTCCATGAGGTAACTCTATGATTTTCCAAGGTAAAAGGGCCCCAGACCAATTAGAAACAAAAATAAATAGAAAGAGAGTTCCAATAAAAGGAACCCATGGACCATATTCCTCTCCAATCTGAGTTTTGCTCACGTCTCGAATGAATTCAAGGACATATTCGAAGAAATTCTGGCCATTAGTCGGAATGGTTTGTGGATTCCGAACAGCTACAATAGATGACCCTAATAAAATAGCAATTACAACCCAAGACGTAATAAGTACTTGAGCATGGACTTGAAACCCCCCTATTTTCCAATAGAAATGCTGGCCTACTTCCACACCGGATACATCATATAGCCCCTTTAATGTGTTGATGGAACATGATAGAACATTCATATTGTCCTCTGAATGAAAAAAAAAAAGGAATTATTTTGATTCAACTATCTTTTTTTTTTAACGTTGTCCATTTTTATTTTCTATTTTGAATAACAACTAATCACAGAATATCCCCAGTTCTTTTTATCTCTTTTGTTTTTGTGCGATTCAGAAATAAGAACCAATTCCATAAATTCATATAGTTCGCAAAATTATTTATTTATCTTATTATTATATTTATTTATCTTATAATTAATCAGGGATTTCGTATATAACTAGAACGACCCTCACAAATTGCAAATATTAATTTGTTAAGAATTAATCGGATTGAAGCAATAGCGTCATCATTCGCTGGAATCGAAATATCTGCCAGATCCGGGTCACTGTTTGTATCAATTAAACAAATCGTTGGAATTCCCAAAGTGAGACATTCTCGAAGAGCCGTATATTCTTCTTGCTGATCAAGAATTATTACAATATCGGGTAACCCCGTCATATATTTAATCCCCCCCAGATATGTTTTCAAGTCAGATAACTGTCTCTTCAATCGAGCCGCATCCCCCTTCGGAAGGCGGTTTAGTCTTCCTGTTTTTTGTTCCATTCTCAAGTCCCTGAACTTTTGAAGTCTCGTTTCTGTAGTGGACCAATTCGTTAAAATACCGCCGAGCCATTTTTTATTAACATAATGACACCGAGCCCTTATTGCAGCTCGCGCTACTGAATCAGCTGCTTTCTTTTTGGTACCAACAATTAAGAATTGTTTTCGGCTACTTGCTGCATCAAAAACTAAATCACAAGCTTCTGATAAAAAACGAGCAGTTCGAGTAAGATTTGTAATATGAATACCTTTACGCTTTGCAGAAATATAAGGTGCCATTCTTGGATCCCATTTTCTAGTCCCATGACCAAAATGAACTCCTGCTTCCAGCATCTCCTCCAAATTAATGTTCCAATATCTTCTTCTCATTTCTCCCCACACTTTCCCCCTCTCTTTTTTTTTTTTAAAAAAAAAAAAGAACGGGGTACCCTGAAATAAATAATTGTTCCGACGGAACTTTCCCTTTTCCCGGAAATTGGACATTGATATACGAACGAAGCGATTAATGTCTGTCTATTACGTATTATCTTTATTTCTTTATTATTATTAACACAAATCCCATCTAACAAATCACAAGACAATCGATAGTTAAAAGGATAAATCCCCTCTTAGGAATCATTAAATCCTATAAATGATTGTTCTGCTGGATCATAGAAATTTTTGAAATGCACGAATCAAATAATTCTCGGTGGTGGAACAAGATATCTCTCCTTTCCCCCTCGAATAAATTTTTCTTTTTGATTTTCAAAGCAATACTCTTATGTTGCTTTGCGCGGTGCACTAATCTTTTGAATCCGGTACCGACGGGTATCCTACCACCTAGAACAACGTTTTCTTTCAGGCCTTTCAACCAATCAATACGACCGCGGAGAGCGGCTTTTGCTAAAACGCGAGCAGTTTCTTGAAAACTCGCCTCGGATATGAAACTTTGAGTATTCAAAGATGCTCTTGTTATTCCCAATAATATGGCTCGGTAACAGATCGCTTCCTCCAAAGCGCGTCCTGTTCGTTCCGCTCGCAATAATCCAATAAGTTCTCCGGGTAAAAAAACATTAGACATTCCATCGTCTGAAACCAAGACTTTTGATGTTATTTGACGTACAATAATTTCGATATGCCTATTATGGATCTGCACCCCCTGGGATCGATAAACCTTTTGGATCTTATTAACCAAAGAGATACGACTTTGCGCTATAGTTAACTCAGCACCAATCAAGAATCCCCAAGGAATTCCAAGAATTCTTGTTATACACCCCTTCCAACTCTCAACTCTCTTTTCTAAGTTTATCGATATTGAATCAATTGAACGCACTTCTAACACTTGTTCCACTTTTGGAAGACCCTGTGTTATATCACCAGATCTCGATTTTTCATATATAAATGTAACTAATGTATCTCCTTCATAAAGGATTTCTCCATAATGGCCGTGAACAGTTGCCCCCGGAGTGGCCAAATAAGGATTAGCCGATCTTATTACTACATAGTCAACGTAAACAATTATAACTTGGCCCGATTTTAGGTGTGGTCCGTTTTTGGCCATATATATATTTTCACAAATAAACTGCCCCGGGCTAATTATTGTCAATCTTTCTTCACAAGAATTATGATAATAATTATGACGGCGAATATACCACTTCAAATTGAATGGATTCAAAACACTCTTACTGCATGGATCGGGATTAACAATTCTTTCCTTTTCATCCATTAAATAATATTTAAATACTTGAAAAGTCTGTTTTAAATTGTTAAGTTTCAGATATTTAGTTACAGAAATCGGATTATGAGTTATGAAATGGTAAAATGAATAAAAATTCGCAAATTGAAGGGCTATTCCTAAGGGGCCCAACCAATTCCTAAGTGGAATTATAGGATTTCCTTTAATTGTTTCTTTTATTACATTGTGAGAGTTTACACCATTGAATAGATCCATTCGAAAACAATTAGATGATGACAAAATCATCAACGATTGACATTCGTTATTTCTATTCAACAACGTACTAAGAGTTCCTTGATTTTTTTTAAGTGATCTTGCCTTGGAATAAACGGAAGAAAATGGATTAATATTGGGACGATCTAACCCATTATCAGAGACCAATCCTGACCCTGATGGATCATTCCTTTTTCTGCTGATATATGAAATAGGGGATTTCATTAAGTTGATTCTTAGAAAATCACGAATCAGACCCTTTGTATTTACTTCAACAACAGAAGCTTGGGCCCCCTCGATAAAAGAATTTTTTTTGTCTTGATCCCAATTCAAGACTAAACAAGTCCGAACTAGTTGAATACTTGTGTCAGAAATTCCCTGACGTGGTTTACCATTTCCATAAAGAATATAATTGACAACTCGAAGCTTCAGATTATCCTTTTCCTGCAATGGGGCTTGGAGGAGAAGTCTTTCTAAATTTATACCATCCGCTATTTCGAATATGACTACTGGGCGAACAAAAACAAAATACTTTTTCTTGGTAGGTGTGAAAAGTTGGACATATATCCAACTTTTCACTTCTAAGGAATCCTTAGACTTTGTTTTTACCGTTCCTGGTGGTATCAAGATACCACTGTGTCGGGATATCTTATCTGCCTCTCCCGGAAAATAGATATCTCCAGAAAAGATTTTAAGTTCTATTTTTTTTTTTTTTTTCTCCACTCGGACCAATCCGCCTACTCGACTTCTTGTATTTAAAGTAATTTGTGTATCTCCTCCAATGATACTATTATTCCGTACCATTAGGGAAGAAGATTCGGGGAAAATATACACTTCCTCTGGAATGAAAAAAAAGCGATCTACTTTCATTTGGTATTTTGGCTTAAATTCTTTGACTCCTTGATACTCAATCAAATCTTCTTTTTTGACAATTGAATGCACTCCTATAGTCCCATATTTAGTAATTCCTGAACTCTTTCTTCGGTATTGGGGATCGTCGAAAAAAGCAAAAATACTATTTCTACGGAAAATACCATTTATGGGTATTTCAAGTGAAATACTGGAGTGGGGCATTAGTTCTTTCTCTCGTTCTTGAATCGATTGGAATGGGATGATGAATCTATTTCTTCGCCTCTTTGCCAATAAATCAGAATTCCCATGGATAATAGCCGAAGATATGAGATTACAATAGCTAGTACATATGACTCGATTAAGTTCTAAATAATCAGGAATCCTACCTTCCTTTTTACCTGAAAAATCTGAACTAAAGAATTTTTGTTTAACGTGATCATTATTTACTGAAGGGCTAGAAATATATCTTTGTTCGACAGAAAGAGAATGAACGTTCATTTGATCTTGATCCTTGTGTATCGAAAAGGGAATTATATTGGATGAACCTCCTGATAATATCCATAGATGGCTTGTTTTTGGTAAGAGATGTACATTACTATATATAAATTCAGATGCATGGGAGACGTCAGTACTCCAGTGCATTTCGCCCTCTGAGTCGGAATAAATATGTTTTCGAACCCTCTCTTTAAAACTCAAAGTATATGTTCCCGAACGGATTTCGGCAATCACTTGTTCTGATTCTACATATTGATCGTTTTGAACTAAAAGCAAACTTTTTGGTGGAATAGTCACGTTATGTATAATATCTTGACTCTCAATAGTTACATACAAGTCGATAGAACAT